CCAGTCCACCTCTCTTCAAAAGCTTTACCAGTAAAACAAAAGAGTAGCAGCCAAAGCGAGCCTGCTTTAGCAAGGCACCATCACCAAAATGGTAAAGCTTTCCTTCGGTACAAAATGGTGAAGAGAATACAAACCGTAGCCCTCTTTCTTTAAAGAAAGAAAAAGCTTGTTCACATTGTCCTCCTTCGGAGGAAAAGCTTTACCTGTAACCCCAGCGAAAATACTTTCGCAAGACCGTAGGTGACAATGAAGGGCTCCAAAAATGGTGAAGCTCTTGTGCCTGCTTTTTTTTCTTTAACCTCTCATTGTCACCTTCGGTGAAAAGGCTACGGAAAAACTAGCTTTCGCCTTAAAATTGGTAAAGCTTCGAAACCGTAGGTGATGGTAAAGCTTTTGCAGGTACAAAATGGATTGCTTCGCAAAAAAGCTTTACCTGTAACCCCTATCACCGTAGGTGATAGAAGCAACACCTACGGTGATAGTAGCAAGACCAAAGGTGACAATGAAGGGAGTTTTGTAGCTTTACTTGTAACCCCAGCGAAAATACTTTCGCAAGACCGTAGGTGACAATGAAGGGGATTTCTTGAAAGCTTTACCCTCCTGCCTGCATCACATCACCTCCGGTGAACCGGTGAAAAGAAGTTTTACCATCACCTACGGGTTGACTTTTAAGGCAAGGAGACAAAGGGAGGGTAAAGCTTTCAAAGTAAAATGGTAAAGCTTTGACATAAAAAGGTAAAGCTTTGGTTGCATAAGTAAAATAAAAATAAAAGAACTTTTTAGCGAAGCAATCCAAAGGAGCCCTTCATTGTCACCTACGGTCTTGCGAAAGTATTTTCGCTGGGGTTACAGGTAAAGCTTTCAAGACGTGAACAAGCTTTGCAAGGGCCTGCTTCTTTCTTCTTTAAAACTCCTTTCATACTTCAGGTTACAAGTAAAGCTACAAAACTGGTAAAGCTTTGAAACGAATGTGAACAAAATGGAAGGAAGAACTAGCAAATTGGTAAAGCTTTCAAATAGAAGCCCTTTCACCATAGGTAGATGGTAAAGCTTCTTTTCACCGGTTCACCGGAGGTGATGTGATGCAGGCCCTCTTTTTTATCACCGTAGGTGAAAGGAAAGAAGAAGCTTTACATGTAACCCCTATCACCTACGGTGATAGTAGCAAGACCTTTTTGCCTTTCTATCACCGTAGGTGATGGTAAAACTTTGGGAGGTTTTCTCCAAAGTAAAACGGATTGCTTCTGTCCTCCGAAGGAGGAAAAGCTGGCTAGACAATGAAGGCAATTTCTTTCTCCTTTGGATTGCTTCGCTAAAAGGCTAAAAGGAGAATTTCGTATGAGGGTGATTTTGAAGGACAGCTTTTGTTTTGTTTTTTCTTGTAAAGAAAAAGTAAAACAGTCGCTCCTTTTTTCTCTTTAACCTCTCATACTTCAGGCTACGGAAAAACAAGTTTTGTAAATGGTGAAGCGTCGTAAGGGCTCCTTCGGTACAAAACAAAAACAAAATTGCTCTTTCACCGTAGGTGATAGAAGCAGGTGCCAAAAATAAAAAGCTCCTCTCCTTTGTTTTGTTTTTAGAAAAACAAAAAGTCTTAACGCTCTTTAGTACTTTAGTTTTGTTCACGTACTTCCTCCTTTGGAGGACATATGTAAAGAGTAGCAAATTGGTAAAGCTTTCAAATACCATTTTTGTCTTTGAAAGCTTTACCAGTAAAGCATTTCCTCCTTCGGAGGACAGAAGCAGCCGTTTTCTCATTTGGATTGCTTCTGTCCTCCGAAGGAGGAAGCGTAGCAATACCTACGTGAAAAAAAAGCTTTACTAAGTATGCAAGGGCTTGTCTCCTAGCTATTTTACTTTGCTAGGAGAGAAGCTTTACCCGTAGCCCCTATCACCGTAGGTGATAGAAGCAACAAAAGCGACCTTCGGCACTACGGTGATGGTGCCAAAGGCTCGCTTTCGTAGCAACAAAAGCGACCTTCGGCACTACGGTGATGGCTGCGTCCTCCTATCCTCCTATCACCTACGGTGAAAGAGGCAGAGGCAGCAGCACTTTCTTTCACCGGAGGTGATGCAAAACCAAAGGTGACAATGAGGGGGGTTTTAGTAGCAGTGAAGGCTTGGATGCTTTTTTTTTAATAAGATTTTTTATTTTTATAAAAATACGGAAAGGGAGGGATTCGAACCCTCGGTAGCTGTAAAGCTACGCCGGTTTTCAAAACCGAAGCATTCAACCACTCTGCCACCTTTCCTTTTAGTTACCAACCGATATTGTTATGTTCCTTGTTCACATGCGTGAGTAGCTGGTAGCCTGAATTTTTTCTACTCTCTGCCTCTTTTTTGGAAGAAAAACAAAAAGTCTTAACGCTCTTTCCTTCAAAATTGCCTTCATTGTCTAGCCAGCTTTTCCTCCTTCGGAGGACAGAAGCAATCCGTTTTACTTTGGAGAAAACCTCCCAAAGTTTTACCATCACCTACGGTGATAGAAAGGCAAGAAGGTCTTGCATCACCTCCGGTGAAAGAAAGTGCTGCTGCCTCTGCCTCTTTCACCGTAGGTGATAGGAGGATAGGAGGACGCAGCCATCACCGTAGTGCCGAAGGTCGCTTTTGTTGCTTCTATCACCTACGGTGTTGCAAAGCACGGGGGTTACAGGTAAAGCTTCTTTTTTCCTTTCACCTCCGGTGATAGGAAAGAGGGCCTGCATCACATCACCTCCGGTGAACCGGTGAAAAGAAACTTTACCATCACCTATGGTGAAAGGGCTGCTCTTTGAAAGCTTTACCGATTTGCCTTAAAAATGGTAAAGCTCTTGTGCCTGCGAAGCCTTTCACCGTAGGTGATGGTAAAGCTTTCAAGGCAGTGCCTGCTTTTTTTTCTTTAACCTCTCATTGTCACCGAAGGTTTTGCGAAAGTATTTTCGCTGAGGCTACGAAAAAACTAGCTTTCGCCTTTCACCGTAGGTGATGGTAAAGCTAGTTTTTCTTTAAGAAAAAAAAGGCACAAAAGCGTAGGTGATGGCTGCTATGCTGCTACGGTACGCTTCCTTTTTACTTTTGCAGCCTAGCTGTTTTACTTTCGCTAGGCACAAAAGGAAGGAGGGTGAAGCTTTGGTGAAGCTTTGGTGAAGCTTTGGTGAAGCTTTGGTGAAGCTTTGGTGAAGCTTTGGTGAAGCTTTGGTGAAGCTTTGGTGAAGCTTTGGTGAAGCTTTGGTGAAGCTTTGGTGAAGCTTTGGCTACGGGTTTTTTACTTTGCTACTCAAAAACTGGTAAAGCTTTGTCAGCGAAACAGGGTCAAGCTTCTCCTTGCTTTTAGTGCCTGAAAGCTCTTTTATTTTTAGGAGCAGCCCTCCTTGCATAAAGCTTTTGCGAAGGCAGGCAAGGAAAAGGAACAAATTGGTAAAGCTTTGTTTCAAAGCTTTACCATTTTTCGGACTTTAGCTAAGTTTAAAATTTTTTTGTTTTTACTTTACTCAGCGGGTAACGCGATTCGAACGCGCGACATGCACCTTGGCAAGGTGCCGCTCTACCGCTGAGCTATACCCGCGTTTTAATTATCATATCATTAAATCATAACATTAAATCCGATAATTTGTCAAAAAATTTTTTTGCTCCTTTTCTTTGTTCACATGCTTGAAAGCTTCACCCTCCTACCACCTACGGTGACAGAGACAAAAGTTCAGCATAGCAGCCATTTTACTTTGCTTCAAATTTTCCCTCATTGTCACCTTTGGTCTTGCATCACCTCCGGTGAAAGAAAGTGCTGCTGCCTCTGCCTCTTTCACCGTAGGTGATAGGAGGATAGGAGGACGCAGCCATCACCGTAGTGCCGAAGGTCGCTTTTGTTGCTACGAAAGCGAGCCTTTGGCACCATCACCGTAGTGCCGAAGGTCGCTTTTGTTGCTTCTATCACCTACGGTGATAGTAGCAAGACCAAAGGTGACAATGAGGGGAATTTTAAGGCATAAGCAGCACGTACGTTTCTTTTATCTTTTAAAATAGGAATTTGCCTGCTACTAGATTTGAACTAGTGACATTCCGCGTATGAGACGGATGCTCTAACCAACTGAGCTAAGCAGGCTTTTCCTCCGGTTTGTGTTTGGAGGACACTAAAGCAAAAAAGATCCTTCAAAAGTAAAAAATCTCCTTTCGATTTCGAGATTGACGGGACTCGAACCCGCAACTTCCGCCGTGACAGGGCGGTGATCTAACCAATTGATCTACAATCCCTATGAAGTTTTTTATGAAGTTTTATTTTATTATCAGATTAATTAGAGTATTTTGTCAAATTCTTGCGAAAGTAAAATAAAAATACAATTGCTTTTTGTTCACGTAGGTGCCTAGCTATTTTACTATTTTACTTTGCAAGGACGCTTTACCATTTACAAAGCTTTACCAGTTTACTTTAGAAGCTCTTAAAATTGGTAAAGCTTTGAAACCGTAGGTGATGGTACCGAAGGTACACTTTCGTAGCAGCCATCACCTTCGGTAAAAATAAAAGAAAGCTTTACCCGTAGCTCTTTCACCAAAGGTGACAATGAGGAGAATTTTAAGGGTACCGAAGGTCGCTTCAGCCTTAGTTCTGTTCACGTCCTTGCTACTAAAAATAGAAGAGTAGCTCTTCTTTCACGTAGGTATTGCTACGCATAAGAAGCAATCCTTCGGTTGGCTTTGCTAAAGCTTTACCCTGCTTCTATCACCTACGGTGAAAGACAAAGCCGGTTAAAATACAAAAGCAGCCAGTTTACTTTTGAAGCTTTACCATCACCTCCTTGCATAAAGCTTTAAAACTGGTAAAGCTTTGTAAGAAGCAGGCGTTTTGTTTTTGAAAGCCATTTTCTCTTTTGTTCACGTAAGTGAGTAGCTTCACCAGTAAAGCAAAATAGTAGCTCTTATTTTACTTTATTGGTAAAGCTTTGAAAGAAAACTGGTGAAGCTTTAGCAAAGCTAACCGAAGGATTGCTTCTTATGCGTAGCAATACCTACGTGAAAGAAGAGCAATTGTTTTTTAAAAAAACAAAAGCCATTTTTAAAGCTTTCTATTTTATTTTTGTAAAAACGAAGGTCCTCTAAAATTGGTGAAGCTTCGAAACACTTTTATGCAAGTTTTACCGTAGTAAAGCTTTACTAAGTATGCAAGGGCTGCTTCGCTGCTCCTTCTTGTTTTTTCTTAAACCCTTTGTCTCCCTAAAGGAGAAAAAAAATAAAAGGGCTACTTTCTCCTCGCCTTAAAATTGGTAAAGCTTTCAAACCAAAGGTGATGCAGGAGACAAAAGCTTTACCCGTAGCCCCTATCACCGTAGGTGATAGAAGCAACAAAAGCGACCTTCGGCACTACGGTGATGGTGCCAAAGGCTCGCTTTCGTAGCAACAAAAGCGACCTTCGGCACTACGGTGATGGCTGCGTCCTCCTATCCTCCTATCACCTACGGTGAAAGAGGCAGAGGCAGCAGCACTTTCTTTCACCGGAGGTGATGCAAGACCAAAGGTGACAATGAGGAGAATTTTAAGTAGAAGGGTAAAGCTTTAAAAGACGGAAAGAATTTATTCTGAATACTTAAATTTTAAAAGAAAGACTCTCACTGGCAGAGCTAAAAATAAAAGCCCTGCCAGAGGAGGTTTTAGTTTTCTTGACTGGCTGTTTTCACATATAAAATTAACAAAAAAGATGTTGGAATAATTATGAAAAGAGCAGTCGCAATTAATCCTAAAATATTTACTTCCATGATTTTACAACTCCTAAATACAAATTTTTTTGCTTAATTCTAGTTATCATTTTAGCCAAAATGATAACTAGAATTCAAGCTTTTTTACTATTTTAAGAGGGAAGAGAAACTCCAATTTCTAGTTCTATAGTTTTTTACTTATCCGTTTGTTCACGTACTTGAAAGCTTCACCCTCCTACCACCTACGGTGACAGAGACAAAAGTTCAGCATAGCAGCCATTTTACTTTGCTTCAAATTTCCCCTCATTGTCACCTTTGGTCTTGCATCACCTCCGGTGAAAGAAAGTGCTGCTGCCTCTGCCTCTTTCACCGTAGGTGATAGGAGGATAGGAGGACGCAGCCATCACCGTAGTGCCGAAGGTCGCTTTTGTTGCTACGAAAGCGAGCCTTTGGCACCATCACCGTAGTGCCGAAGGTCGCTTTTGTTGCTTCTATCACCTACGGTGATAGGGGCTACGAGTAAAGCTTTTAAACTCCTGCCATTTTGTACCTTGCCTGCGAAAGCTAGTTTTTCTTTAAGAAAAAAAGCAGGCACAAGAGCTTCACCAATTCAAAGCTTTACCAATGGTAAAGCTCTCCTTGCCTTAAAAATAAAACCGGAGGTGATGGTAAAGCTTTTGAAGGCACAAAATAAATTGCTTGCCATCACCTTCGGTGAAAGGACGCTTTACCCTCCATTTTGTACCGAAGGAGAGCTTCACCAATTTATTGGCTGCTGCCAAAAACAAAAAGCCTCTTTCACCGTAGGTGATGGTAAAACTTTCGGAGGATGGTAAAACTTTCGGAGGATGCCGGCTTTGAAAATGGATTGCTTCGCTTCCTCCAAAATTCCCTTCATACTTTGGGTTACAGGTAAAGCTTCTCCTGCCTTTCACCAGGGTAAAGCTTTCGGTGATGGTAAAACTTCGAATGCAGGCAAGGACGTAGGTGATGGTAAAGCTTCTAAAGTAGTATCGCAGGCTTAAAGCTTTGCTTTAGCCTAGCATTGTCCTCCAAATGTAAAACGGAGGAAAAGCTTTACCAATTTTGTTTCGAAGCTTCACCAATAAAGTAAAATAACAGCTATTTTCTTTCACCGTAGGTGATAGCTTTACAAAATTCCCTTCATACTTTGGGTTACAGGTAAAGCTTCGAAAGTAACCTTTTTACTTTCGTATGAAAGGAATTTTATTGGTACCTTTTCAAAGCTTTACCAATTTGGTCGCTTCTAAATACAAGGATGTCTCCTTCGGAGAAAAGCTTTACCAATTTGTATGGCACTTTCCTTCTTTAAAGAAGGAGTACAGCGATTTGACTTTGTAAGAGCAAAAATGGTCTTTTTATGTTAAAATAAAACAATAGCTCTCCTGGTGAAATTGGTAGACACGCTGGTTTTAGGAACCAGTGCTTTTAGCATGAGGGTTCGAGTCCCTCGGAGAGCAGAAAAAACTAAGAACTGATTTTTGGTCTTTTTTGACCTTACAAAGCAGATGTCTCCATATTTTTTGTTTTTTCCTTCAAAAGTAAAAAAGTAAAAAAGAAGGAGAAGCAAAGTAAAATACCCGTAGCCAAAGCTTCACCAAAGCTTCACCAAAGCTTCACCAAAGCTTCACCAAAGCTTCACCAAAGCTTCACCAAAGCTTCACCAAAGCTTCACCAAAGCTTCACCAAAGCTTCACCAAAGCTTCACCAAAGCTTCACCAAAGCTTCACCAAAGCTTCACCCTCCTTCCTTTTGTGCCTAGCGAAAGTAAAACAGCTAGGCTGCAAAAGTAAAAAGGAAGCGTACCGTAGCAGCATAGCAGCCATCACCTACGCTTTTGTGCCTTTTTTTTTTTAAAGAAAAACTAGCTTTACCATCACCTACGGTGAAAGGCGAAAGTTAGTTTTTTCGTAGCCTCAGCGAAAATACTTTCGCAAGACCTTCGGTGACAATGAGAGGTTAAAGAAAAAAAAGCAGGCACTGCCTTGAAAGCTTTACCATCACCTACGGTGAAAGGCTTCGCAGGCACAAGAGCTTTACCATTTTTAAGGCAAATCGGTAAAGCTTTCAAAGAGCAGCCCTTTCACCATAGGTGATGGTAAAGCTTCTTTTCACCGGTTCACCGGAGGTGATGTGATGCAGGCCCTCTTTCCTATCACCTCCGGTGATAGGAAAGAAGAAGCTTTACCTGTAACCCCGTGCTTTGCAACACCGTAGGTGATAGAAGCAACAAAAGCGACCTTCGGCACTACGGTGATGGTGCCAAAGGCTCGCTTTCGGAGCAACAAAAGCGACCTTCGGCACTACGGTGATGGCTGCGTCCTCCTATCCTCCTATCACCTACGGTGAAAGAGGCAGAGGCAGCAGCACTTTCTTTCACCGGAGGTGATGCAAAACCAAAGGTGACAATGAGGAGAATTTTAAGGCAAGGAACCAATTTGTAAAAAAATAAAAAAATTTATGAGTAAAAAAATTAGAATACTTCAGCTAATTATTAATATAATAAATCCTGTTTATTTTAAATTTATAAGTATTAAAAAAAATTTATCTTTAAATTTATTATTCATTTTTATAGGTTTTTTAGTAGGCAATTTATTTGGAAACTTTTTAATAAAAATTCGTCAATTTCTAAATTTAGATATATTAATAATTTTAGTAATTTTATTTTTAATGGAAATTTTAAATTCTACCATTTATTTAAAAAAAAATAAAAACTTTTTATTTTTTTTAAAAAAAGCTACAGATTTCAAAGAAATCAACAGGAAACGCAATGATTTTGAAGCAAAAAAATTTATAATAATAATCATGTTTAAAAATAAAAATACTTATTTATTTTGAACATAATTTTATAATTTATCTGCTTCGCTGAGGTAGCACTTTTGATAATGATAAAAGTACTACCAAAGAAACTAGTTAGCTTAAAAAAAGAAGAAAATTTATAAAAAAGCTTAAAAAAACTATATTTTTTTTTAGTAATTATCTCCTTACATACCAAAACGGTAAAGCGTCCTAAGGGCACCTAAGTGAACAAAAAAACTGCATTTCAAAGATCTACCAATTTTGTAAACTGGCTTATAAAGCCGGCTTTGCAAATAAAAAAACCAGTTTTTACAATTGTTCCTTGCCAGCAAAGGCGAGCAAGGAAAAGCCTTGAAAGTTTAAAAATATTTTTTTTTAAGTATTTAAAAACCATCCATAACTATGTAGTCCTTTACCTAAGAGATTAACACCCAGATAGCATATCCAAACAATAAAAAAGCCAAAAGTTGCAATTATTGCAGGTTTTATACCCGACCATCCTTTTATAATTCTACTATGTAAATAAATAGCAAAAACTAACCAAGTAATAAAAGCCCACGTTTCTTTCGGATCCCAACTCCAGTATGAACCCCAAGCTTCATTTGCCCAAATTGAACCCGAAATAATTCCTAATGTTAAAAAAAAAAAGCCAATAGTTAATAATCGATAGCTTAAGTTATCTAAAGTTTTTATTAATTTATTTTCTAAAAATATATTTGAATCTATTTGAATTAAGTCATATAAATAATTAAAATCAAAAGCTTTACCAGATATAAATTTTAGGTTTTCTCCTGCCTGCTTCTTTTCACCTCCGGTGAAAGGCAAAGAGACAGAATTAACGTACTCTTGTTTTTCCGTAGCTCTTTCACCAAAGGTGACAATGCTGGGAAAATTTTTAATTTTTTTAAAATTTAAAACCAAAAAAGATATAGATAATAAAGAACCTATTAATAAACTACAATAACTTAACATCATTATAGTTACATGCATCATTAACCAATTGGACTTAAGAGCAGGGATTAAAGGTGTTGCGCTTTGAAGTTCTTCTGGTATGCTAAAATTTGCAAAACTAAAAATAAATAGTATTATAGGAAATAATAAAGCTCCAAAAATTTCAAAATTATTTGAGAAGAAATAATTTAAAACGATATAAAAAACAATAAACGCCCAAGAAAGAAAAATTAATGACTCATATAAATTACTTAAAGGAAAATGACCTGAATTTAACCATCTTAATACTAATAATCCAATTAAAAAAAAATTAGTGATTGTTACTCCAAAATTATTAATTAATTTAATTTTTTTATTAGGAAAAAAAATAATATAAATCCATTGAAAAATCATTATTAAAAACAATAGTACAAAAATACTATTGTTTAAAAAATTTTCAAATCTTAAAAAAATCATAATAGACAAAAATTAATAAATAAACTATTTAATTATATATATATTATATAACGATGTTAAATTTAATAATAATTTTTTATTTATTTTAAAAACACTAAACTTTATTTTTATTTATTTTTATTTTTATAAAATAAATTTAAAAACTTTTTAAATATATTAACTTTGTTTTTTCTTTACAAGAAAAAATTATAGTAAATATAAAAGCTGCTATCACCGTAGGTGAAAGAAGGAGATAAATATGAAATTATCAATATATGGGAAAGGTGGAATTGGTAAATCGACAACAAGTTGTAACATTTCAATAGCATTAGCTAGAAGAGGAAAAAAAATTTTACAAATCGGTTGTGACCCAAAACATGATAGTACTTTTACATTAACTGGTTTTTTAATTCCAACAATTATAGACACCTTACAATCAAAAGATTATCATTATGAAAATATTTGGCCAGAAGATGTTATTTATCAAGGATATGGCGGAGTAGATTGTGTAGAAGCAGGAGGCCCTCCAGCCGGAGCGGGTTGTGGAGGGTATGTTGTTGGGGAGACAGTTAAATTATTAAAAGAACTTAATGCTTTTTATGAATATGATATTATTGTTTTTGATGTTTTAGGAGATGTTGTTTGTGGAGGGTTTGCAGCTCCGTTAAATTATTCTGATTATTGTATTATTATAACAGATAATGGGTTTGATGCGTTATTTGCTGCGAATCGAATTGTAGCTTCGGTTCGAGAAAAATCTCGAACGCATCCGCTTAGACTTGCAGGGTTAGTTGGAAATCGAACTAAAAAAAGAGATTTAATAGATAAATATGTTGAAATCTGTACAATGCCGGTTTTAGAAGTTTTACCTTTAATTGAAGATATTCGAGTTTCTCGCGTTCAAGGAAAAACACTTTTTGAAATGGCTGAATTAGATAAAACATTAAGATTTATTTGTGATTATTATTTAAATATTGCTGATCAATTATTAACATACCCAGAAGGTGTTATCCCTAAAGAATTACCTGATCGTGAATTATTCAATTTGTTATCAGATTTCTATTTAAATTTTAATGACTCAAAAAACCAAATTAAAGAAACTAATTTAGATTTTATTATTGTTTAATCTTTTTATGACTAAAACTAATATTGAAAAATTAAATTTTGAATGTGAAACTGGTAATTATCATACTTTTTGCCCTATTAGTTGTGTAGCTTGGCTTTATCAAAAAATTGAAGATAGTTTTTTTCTTGTTATCGGAACAAAAACATGTGGTTATTTTTTACAAAATGCTTTAGGAGTTATGATTTTTGCTGAGCCAAGGTATGCTATGGCAGAATTAGAAGAAAGTGATATTTCCGCACAATTAAATGATTACAAAGAACTAAAAAGGCTTTGTTTACAAATTAAAAAAGATAGAAATCCAAGTGTAATAGTTTGGATTGGAACATGTACCACTGAAATAATTAAAATGGATTTAGAAGGAATGGCTCCACGGCTAGAATCTGAAATTCAAATTCCTATAGTTGTAGCTCGAGCTAATGGATTGGATTATGCCTTTACACAAGGTGAAGATACTGTTTTGTCTGCTATGGCGCATCGTTGCCCTGGAAAAAGTTTAAAGAAAGAGGATATCGAAAAAACTAAAAAATCAAATAATGTATTTGTTAAAAATTTTTTTAAATTGACTCAAAAAACATTAAACTTTAATGCAGAAAGTTCATTTGAAAAAAATAAAAATGATAATTTTGTATATAAAAATCATCCTAATTTAGTTTTATTTGGTTCTTTACCAACAACTATAGCTACACAATTAACTTTTGAATTAAAAAAACAAGGCATTAAAGTGAATGGGTGGCTTCCATCACAACGATATAGTGATTTACCTTTTTTAGGAGAAAATGTTTATGTTTGTGGTGTCAATCCTTTTTTAAGTAGAACAGCAACTACTTTAATGAGAAGACGAAAATGTAAATTAATTGGAGCGCCTTTTCCAATAGGGCCTGATGGTACAAGAGCATGGATTGAAAAAATATGTTTTGTCTTTAATATTTCTCCCAGCGGCCTTGAAGAGCGTGAAAAGAAAATATGGGATTCATTAAAAGATTATCTTTTTTTAGTTCAAGGAAAATCAGTTTTTTTTATGGGTGATAATTTACTTGAAATATCATTAGCACGCTTTTTAATACGTTGTGGCATGATTGTTTATGAAATTGGAATACCTTATATGGATAAAAGATTTCAAGCTGCAGAATTAGCATTACTTGAAAAAACATGTATTTTTATGAATGCGCCAATTCCTCGCATAGTGGAAAAACCAGATAACTATAACCAAATACAACGGATTCGAGAATTAAAACCTGACCTTGCAATTACCGGAATGGCACACGCTAATCCACTAGAGGCTCGTGGTATTAATACAAAATGGTCGGTGGAATTTACATTTGCTCAAATTCACGGATTTGCAAATGCTCGAGATATTTTAGAGTTAGTAACACGCCCTTTAAGAAGAAATAAAAATCTTCAAGAACTTGGTTGGACTGAATTAGTAAAATCTAAAGTTTAATTAAACTTTAGATTTGTAAAAACGCGAAGAGGTAAATACTTCGACCAATACTTAAACTAAAATAAAAGATCCTTTTAACTAAAAAAATAAAGAGCGAAGCGTAAAATATTGAAATTAATTATGAAGATCTTTTTTTTTTAAGAAATAAGTCTGAAGATTATTCAGATCAGAAATAAAAAGATATCAGACTTTAAAAGTAGAAGAACAGTATAAAAATACAAATGCCTTTAAAAACTACAGAGAAACTCTGTAGTTACAAAGGCTTTACCATTAGAATTTATCAAATCAAAGTACAACACCCGTTTTGTTCACGTAGATTTCAAAGCTTTACTTGTAACCCGAAGTCTGAAGAGATTTTAAAAATTTTTTTTAAAAAAAATTAATCATTAATTAATTTTTGAATGGGAATATTTAATGTATTATTCCCAGGCCAAATAAAACCACCCCGAGTTGGTGGTATAATTTCTGATAAATTATTAGATTTTCTAACATTAGAAGGTAATGTGTCATAATTCCATTCACTTGTGTCATCATTTTTAAAAAGATTTTCAATTGTTTTATTTTGAGGGTCATAAATGGATTCAAATAAAACAATATACGGTATTTGATGTTCACTTTTTGGTTTAACTAAAATCGTTTTTGGAATTGGCCAAGTAGTAAATTCTATTGACTCGGGTTTGTCTCCTTCGGAGTATCGATGTGAAGAATTTAAAGAATTTAAAAAGGCATTTAAATTTTTATATTTTTTCGAGGTTTCTAAATTTTTATTTAATTTTTTTGGATTTATTTGGTTTATTTCAAATCCAGAATAAAATCTTGGTAATAACCTATTAGTTATAATCAATTTTTTTAAATTTTCATCCCATCCTATATAAAAAGGGACTGGGTTTGTTAATTCTAAAAATGGTGTTTGTTTAAGATTTTTAATATATAATTCTTCGTGAATTATAAAATTATCTTTAATATTCTTATCTTTAAATAACGGTTGATCATATTTTAAAACAAAAGTATTCGGAATAGTCGTATTTGGGTTTAATGTAATACAAAATAATCTTCTGACTACTTTTAATGTCCCTTTAAATTGATGATTATAAACTCTATCAGCGTAATTTTTCGAACCATTAAATAAATAATTAAAATCTTCTAAAAAAGGTAATTCATTATAAAACCTTAAACTATCATAATAATTTTTTAAAAGAAGACGTTTTTTATAAAGTAATTTTTCTTGTTTTAAATCTAAATTATAAAAAACAGGTTGTCTAAATAAAAAAGAATCAATTTCTTTAGTTAATAAAAATTTATAAATTGGATTTAAATAAAACTTTTCTTTTATTTTTTTTTCTAAATTTGTTTTTGGTTCTTCTTGTATAAATTCTCTTGCAAAACTATCATCCATTAATATATTAAATGTTTCAGAAGTTTTTTGTTCCTCTAATTGATAATCTGTATTAAAACGTTCATTTAAATTAAAAAAGTGATCACCTTGTTTTTCTATTAAAAAAGAATTATTAGTTTTTTTAATAAAATTTTTTTCTATATCTTGATCGTTTTCATTTCCTGATAAAGTACTATTTTTTGGTAATTTGTTGCCATTAAAATCATCAGTAGTTAATGATTTAGGTAAATCTGTATTTGTCTCACTAGTTTTCGAATTTGTTTTTTTAAATAAATTTAAAATAAGTTCTCTAGATTTTTCTTGTTGGTAAAGAGATCGACGATCTTGGCGAGTTGTCCATGCATATTCTCCTTGAAAATTTAAATCTTCATAAGTTTGTAAAGAATCATTTTTTAAATAATTACCTTTATCAAAAAATGAAATATCTGTATCTAAGCTTTTAAAGGATGAATTCGCTCCAATTAATTTTATCGAGTCTTTTACGGTATTTGGCGAAAATAAAGTTTTTTCGAGTACTCTATCATCTGAAACAAAACCTAACGGACCCGTTAAAATATAATCAATACTATAAAAAGGAATTGAGCTAAAACTAAAACTTATAATAGAAATAAGAAATAAAAAATTTAAATTTTTTATCCATGTTGAATAAGGATATGAAAAAATTTTATATAAAAAGTTTATACTTTTTAAAAATATAATTCCAAAAAAAGCTGTAAAAATTATACTTCCAATAAAAAAACCAAGTATATATAAACTATTTTCCAAAAAAAATTCAAATTTTGAAAAACCGAAATTTGGATCTAATAATGTAATGTCAGAACTAATAGTTAAATTTCCTAAATATTGAAAAATACAACTTTGTTCTATGAATACTAATAAAAAATTTATAAAAAATATATTTACTAGTATTTTTGTTTCGGTTTTTTCAATAGGTCGCATTCTTCGTTCATGAACCATGTCATAAACAATAGTTAATAATAAAAAAATACCAAAAAAATAATTAATTGGTTCAAAGGAAAACCAAGGAATTATAAAAAATCTTAAACCGAAAACTATACAAACTAAAAAAAAACATTGCCCAAAAATATTTCCTAAAGCTGAAACTATTCCTGCAATACTACCTTGAATAACTAATCTTCGAGCTATAATAAAATGTGAACAAGATAATGGTAAAGCTGAAAAAAAACTATTAAAAAAACCAACAAAAAATTTATTATTTTGATAAAAACAAGTTTCAAAAATACCAAAGTAATTTAGTGTAGGTATATTTAAAAAAAAATTTTCTTTAATAATTGAGTTAGATATTTCTGGAATTAAAACAGGTAAGTAAGTAAGATCTTGAAACCACTGAAAACTTATTAAATAGATAAAAATATATTTTAAACTTTTTACTAAAAAAATAAAGCTAAAATAAAATATTTTTTGAAAATCAATATTAGTTGATACCGAATCATATACATTATTTAATAATTCAATATAATCTCGAACTATAGTAACAAAAGACATAAATTTCTCCCCAACATTGTCACCGTCTTACGGTGAAAGGGCTACGATAGAGTTTTATTATGTGAAAAAAACTTTTAATTTTTTGTTTTTACCACTTATTATTTTCTTATATATTTTAGCAAAATAATAAAATTTTTTATAGTGACTTTTACTTTAAATTTTTATTTTTTTAAGTATTTTTGATTCCAAGATTGTAAAAAATTAATTGTTAATAAAAGAAAAAGAGAAATACTTAAAACAACAGTTCCAATAACTGTAGCACCAATATAATCATATTGTTCCAAATATTGAAAAATTAATACTGAAGCTATTAAATCTTTTAAAGGAAAATTCGATGAAATTAATACTACTGATCCATATTCACCTATTGCTCGTGAAAAAGCTAAGGTTGTACCTGTTAATATAGCTGGAATTAATGGTGGAAAAACAACTTTTAAAAAAGTACTCCAAGAAGAAGCACCTAAAGACCATGCAGCTTCTTCTAATTCTTTTTCTATTTCTTGTAATACAGGCTGTAATGTTCGAACTACAAATGGGAATGAAACAAAAATCATTGCAATTACAATTCCTAATTTTGTAAAAACAATTTGAATTCCAAAGTTAGATAATAGTACACCAATCCAACCTTTGTCACTATAAACTGTAGCTAAGGTTAATCCTGCAACTGACGTTGGTAAAGCAAAAGGTAAATCAATAGCTACGTCTAAAAATTTTTTCCCAGGAAAATTATAACGGACTAAAACCCATGCTAAGATAAAACCAAAAATTAAATTGAAAATACAAGCAAAAAAAGCCATAGAAATTGTAACGGAATATGCAGATAAAGCTATTGGTTCTGTTGCTTTTCTAAAAAACTCATCAAATGATGTTTCACTTATTATTTTTAAAAGAGAAAAAATTGGTAATAACAAAATAAATGCAAAATAAAAAAAACTTAAAAACCAAAACCAATAATTTTTTATTTTTAATAAAAAATAAGTTTTTTTTTTCATAATTAATAAAAAGGATTTTTTAAAAAATTTAAAAATCGAATAATTTTTTTGTGCCTTGCTTTGAAACTGGTAAAGCTTCGAAACCGGAGGTGATGGTAAAGCTTTTCCTCCGAAGGAGGACATCGTAGGCACTGCCTTTATCACCTACGGTGAAAGGCTTCGCAGGCACAAGAGCTTTACCCATTTTTCTGTATTATTGTTTTCAATTTTGTTCATGGACGTTTGAAAGTTCATCGGAGCGGTTCTCCTGCCTTCAAAGCTTTCTCAGTTATAAAACTTTACCAGTTTACTTTAGAAGCTTTACCATCACCTTCGGTGAAAGCAATTTTACCTGTTTATTTGACTTTAAAGGCGCAAGAGCTTTACCATTGCGTTGTAACCAAAATGGTAAAGCTTTGAATTATGGTAATTAAAAGTGTTGTGTGGGTGTCTATTAATAACAGAAAAATTATTTAATTTTTTTAAATTGAGAGACATAAGAATGAATAGTTCAAAAGCTTTACCATTAAACAAATACTATACTAATATCTTTTATTGTTTGGGCTTTGATAAAGCTTTTACTAAGTCAAACTTCAAGTTTTTTAAGATTAGCGCATCATATTATCGATTCGTAAACTTAAATTTCTATATTATAGGCCCATCACCTATGGTGATAGGGCTGCTATTTTACTTTGCTGACGTAGCCCAGTAGTACAAATTGGCTGCGAAACCGGTTTTCTAAATGGATAAAAATTTATAAAATTTTTAATTTTAAGTTTTATAAATTTTTTACATTTTTAAAACAATATCACTAAAATTTATAATACCTGAAAATTTTTAGGTATTATAAATTTTTTTCTTTAAATAAATTTTTAAAAATTGATTTTGCTTTTGATAAAGCTTTTTTTGCTTCAATTGAAGCTTTATTTTTCCAAATAGTTTTTCTTAAATTTTTTTTTGATTTTGAAGTACGTTTTTTTGGAACTGCCATAATTATAAATCCGTTTTACTATAAAAATATTTTGATTCATTTTTTAATAATTTAAACCGTTAAAATGTTATGTGTCAATTTTCTATTTTTTATTTTAAAATAATAAGTCTATAAATCTTAAAAGTATTAATGTATTGTAAAAAAAAAAAAGAAATTATAATTGATATTAAATTCGGGACAAGGGCTTGTAGCTCAGTGGACTAGAGCACGTGGCTACGAACCACGGTGTCGGGGGTTCGAATCCCTCCTTGCCCGTATCCCTTTCACTTTTTCTTTAGAAGTACAAACCCTTCATACCAAAAATATTGCTATTTTACTTTTGCAGAGATATGATTTTGTTTTTAACAAGTGTAAACAAAGTCTTTTCGTAACCTTGCAAAAGCTTTACCAAATTCGTATGAGAGGTAAATATAAATAATAAAATTACTGGCGTCGCACTAATGGAAAAATCGTATAAAGAAAATAAAGATTTTTTTAATGAAGTTTCTACTTATGATGATAAAAAAAATCGAATTATTGTGATTACCTCTGGAAAAGGTGGTGTTGGTAAAACAACTGCAACTGCAAATATTGGAATGTCTATTGCCAGATTAGGTTATAAAGTTGCTTTAATTGATGCTGATATTGGGTTGCGAAACTTAGATTTATTATTAGGTTTAGAGAATCGAATATTATATACTGCAATGGATATATTAGAAGGCCAATGTCGTTTAGATCAAGCGTTAGTTCGAGATAAGCGTTGGAAAAATTTATCACTTTTAGCTATTTCAAAAAATAGACAAAAATATAATGTTACGCAAAAAAATATGCAAAATTTAGTAAATTCACTCTCTTCTTTAGGTTATCAATTTATTTTATTAGATTGTCCTGCTGGGATTGATGTTGGTTTTATTAATGCTATTTGTTCTGCAGATGAAGCAATAATTGTAACAACTCCTGAAATAACTGCAATTAGAGATGGTGACAGAGTAGCAGGATTATTAGAAGCAAATGGAATTTATAATGTTAAATTATTAGTTAATCGAATCCGTCCTGATATGATTAAAAATAACGATATGATGTCTGTTTCAGATGTGCAAGAAATGTTGGGTATACCTTTATTAGGAGCTATTCCAGAAGATAATCAAGTTCTTATAGCTACTAATAGAGGCGAACCTTTAGTTCTAAAAAAAAAATTAACTCTTTCTGGTATTGCTTTTGAAAATGCAGCACGTAGATTAATTGGAAAACAAGATTATTTTATTGATTTAAATACTCCCTATAAAGGTATGTTCCAAAAATTACAAGAATTTTTTTTAGGTTCTAATTAACCTTTTTAAAAAAGCAAACCTAACAAAGTAAAAAAGCTAAGAGAAAGATATTGGTAGAGCTCTCCTTCGGCACAAAAAGGCTACGTTAGTCAAAATAAAAAATCAACGTAGCTTTTGCCAGCGAAGCAGGTGCCTTAGCTGATATGAGAAGTAAAGATTATTAAAAAAATAATTTTTTAATAATCTTTATTATGCTTCTTGCCAAGGCAAGCTCTATAATATTATGATTGTATTAGTTATATATTATTCCTCAGTAGCTCAGTGGTAGAGCGATCGGCTGTTAACCGATTGGTCGTAGGTTCAAGTCCTACCTGGGGAGGATATTTATAAATCTATTTGAATTTATTTTCTTTTTTTAAATGTTATGGAATAATAATGTTATATATTCAATCTTAATTAAAAAATTATAAAATAGTTAATTTTTATGTCTCATGCAGTAAAAATCTATGATACGTGTATTGGGTGCACTCAATGTGTACGTGCATGTCCTACTGATGTTTTAGAGATGGTACCTTGGGATGGTTGTAAAGCAAACCAAATTGCTTCAGCACCGCGAACAGAAGATTGTGTAGGCTGTAAAAGATGTGAATCTGCTTGTCCAACAGACTTTTTAAGTGTTCGTGTTTATTTAGGACCTGAAACAACAAGAAGTATGGGATTAGCTTATTAATTTATGTTTTCCTCTTTAAAATAAGAGGAAAACTTATATTAACTTCCAACTTTAAAAGCATCAATAAAAAAACCTAAAAGTATACCAATTTTAAAATAATTTAAATTAATAAACAATTTGATTTCTTTGAAATCTGTAGCTTTTTTTAAAAAAAATAAAAAGTTTTTATTTTTTTTTAAATAAATGGTAGAATTTAAAATTTCCATTAAAAATAAAATTACTAAAATTATTAATATATCTAAATTTAGAAATTGACGAATTTTTATTAAAAAGTTTCCAAATAAATTGCCTACTAAAAAACCTATAAAAATGAATAATAAATTTAAAGATAAATTTTTTTTAATACTTATAAATTTAAAATAAACAGGATTTATTATATTAATAATTAGCTGAAGTATTCTAATTTTTTTACTCATAAATTTTTTTATTTTTTTACAAATTGGTTCCTTGCCTTAAAATTCTCCTCATTGTCACCTTTGGTTTTGCATCACCTCCGGTGAAAGAAAGTGCTGCTGCCTCTGCCTCTTTCACCGTAGGTGATAGGAGGATAGGAGGACGCAGCCATCACCGTAGTGCCGAAGGTCGCTTTTGTTGCTCCGAAAGCGAGCCTTTGGCACCATCACCGTAGTGCCGAAGGTCGCTTTTGTTGCTTCTATCACCTACGGTGTTGCAAAGCACGGGGTTACAGGTAAAGCTTCTTCTTTCCTATCACCGGAGGTGATAGGAAAGAGGGCCTGCATCACATCACCTCCGGTGAACCGGTGAAAAGAAGCTTTACCATCACCTATGGTGAAAGGGCTGCTCTTTGAAAGCTTTACCGATTTGCCTTAAAAATGGTAAAGCTCTTGTGCCTGCGAAGCCTTTCACCGTAGGTGATGGTAAAGCTTTCAAGGCAGTGCCTGCTTTTTTTTCTTTAACCTCTCATTGTCACCGAAGGTCTTGCGAAAGTATTTTCGCTGAGGCTACGAAAAAACTAACTTTCGCCTTTCACCGTAGGTGATGGTAAAGCTAGTTTTTCTTTAAAAAAAAAAAGGCACAAAAGCGTAGGTGATGGCTGCTATGCTGCTACGGTACGCTTCCTTTTTACTTTTGCAGCCTAGCTGTTTTACTTTCGCTAGGCACAAAAGGAAGGAGGGTGAAGCTTTGGTGAAGCTTTGGTGAAGCTTTGGTGAAGCTTTGGTGAAGCTTTGGTGAAGCTTTGGTGAAGCTTTGGTGAAGCTTTGGTGAAGCTTTGGTGAAGCTTTGGTGAAGCTTTGGTGAAGCTTTGGTGAAGCTTTGGTGAAGCTTTGGCTACGGGTATTTTACTTTGCTTCTCCTTCTTTTTTACTTTTTTACTTTTGAAGGAAAAAACAAAAAATATGGAGACATCTGCTTTGTAAGGTCAAAAAAGACCAAAAATCAGTTCTTAGTTTTTTCTGCTCTCCGAGGGACTCGAACCCTCATGCTAAAAGCACTGGTTCCTAAAACCAGCGTGTCTACCAATTTCACCAGGAGAGCTATTGTTTTATTTTAACATAAAAAGACCATTTTTGCTCTTACAAAGTCAAATCGCTGTACTCCTTCTTTAAAGAAGGAAAGTGCCATACAAATTGGTAAAGCTTTTCTCCGAAGGAGACATCCTTGTATTTAGAAGCGACCAAATTGGTAAAGCTTTGAAAAGGTACCAATAAAATTCCTTTCATACGAAAGTAAAAAGGTTACTTTCGAAGCTTTACCTGTAACCCAAAGTATGAAGGGAATTTTGTAAAGCTATCACCTACGGTGAAAGAAAATAGCTGTTATTTTACTTTATTGGTGAAGCTTCGAAACAAAATTGGTAAAGCTTTTCCTCCGTTTTACATTTGGAGGACAATGCTAGGCTAAAGCAAAGCTTTAAGCCTGCGATACTACTTTAGAAGCTTTACCATCACCTACGTCCTTGCCTGCATTCGAAGTTTTACCATCACCGAAAGCTTTACCCTGGTGAAAGGCAGGAGAAGCTTTACCTGTAACCCAAAGTATGAAGGGAATTTTGGAGGAAGCGAAGCAATCCATTTTCAAAGCCGGCATCCTCCGAAAGTTTTACCATCCTCCGAAAGTTTTACCATCACCTACGGTGAAAGAGGCTTTTTGTTTTTGGCAGCAGCCAATAAATTGGTGAAGCTCTCCTTCGGTACAAAATGGAGGGTAAAGCGTCCTTTCACCGAAGGTGATGGCAAGCAATTTATTTTGTGCCTTCAAAAGCTTTACCATCACCTCCGGTTTTATTTTTAAGGCAAGGAGAGCTTTACCATTGGTAAAGCTTTGAATTGGTGAAGCTCTTGTGCCTGCTTTTTTTCTTAAAGAAAAACTAGCTTTCGCAGGCAAGGTACAAAATGGCAGGAGTTTAAAAGCTTTACTCGTAGCCCCTATCACCGTAGGTGATAGAAGCAACAAAAGCGACCTTCGGCACTACGGTGATGGTGCCAAAGGCTCGCTTTCGTAGCAACAAAAGCGACCTTCGGCACTACGGTGATGGCTGCGTCCTCCTATCCTCCTATCACCTACGGTGAAAGAGGCAGAGGCAGCAGCACTTTCTTTCACCGGAGGTGATGCAAGACCAAAGGTGACAATGAGGGGAAATTTGAAGCAAAGTAAAATGGCTGCTATGCTGAACTTTTGTCTCTGTCACCGTAGGTGGTAGGAGGGTGAAGCTTTCAAGTACGTGAACAAACGGATAAGTAAAAAACTATAGAACTAGAAATTGGAGTTTCTCTTCCCTCTTAAAATAGTAAAAAAGCTTGAATTCTAGTTATCATTTTGGCTAAAATGATAACTAGAATTAAGCAAAAAAATTTGTATTTAGGAGTTGTAAAATCATGGAAGTAAATATTTTAGGATTAATTGCGACTGCTCTTTTCATAATTATTCCAACATCTTTTTTGTTAATTTTATATGTGAAAACAGCCAGTCAAGAAAACTAAAACCTCCTCTGGCAGGGCTTTTATTTTTAGCTCTGCCAGTGAGAGTCTTTCTTTTAAAATTTAAGTATTCAGAATAAATTCTTTCCGTCTTTTAAAGCTTTACCCTTCTACTTAAAATTCTCCTCATTGTCACCTTTGGTCTTGCATCACCTCCGGTGAAAGAAAGTGCTGCTGCCTCTGCCTCTTTCACCGTAGGTGATAGGAGGATAGGAGGACGCAGCCATCACCGTAGTGCCGAAGGTCGCTTTTGTTGCTACGAAAGCGAGCCTTTGGCACCATCACCGTAGTGCCGAAGGTCGCTTTTGTTGCTTCTATCACCTACGGTGATAGGGGCTACGGGTAAAGCTTTTGTCTCCTGCATCACCTTTGGTTTGAAAGCTTTACCAATTTTAAGGCGAGGAGAAAGTAGCCCTTTTATTTTTTTTCTCCTTTAGGGAGACAAAGGGTTTAAGAAAAAACAAGAAGGAGCAGCGAAGCAGCCCTTGCATACTTAGTAAAGCTTTACTACGGTAAAACTTGCATAAAAGTGTTTCGAAGCTTCACCAATTTTAGAGGACCTTCGTTTTTACAAAAATAAAATAGAAAGCTTTAAAAATGGCTTTTGTTTTTTTAAAAAACAATTGCTCTTCTTTCACGTAGGTATTGCTACGCATAAGAAGCAATCCTTCGGTTAGCTTTGCTAAAGCTTCACCAGTTTTCTTTCAAAGCTTTACCAATAAAGTAAAATAAGAGCTACTATTTTGCTTTACTGGTGAAGCTACTCACTTACGTGAACAAAAGAGAAAATGGCTTTCAAAAACAAAACGCCTGCTTCTTACAAAGCTTTACCAGTTTTAAAGCTTTATGCAAGGAGGTGATGGTAAAGCTTCAAAAGTAAACTGGCTGCTTTTGTATTTTAACCGGCTTTGTCTTTCACCGTAGGTGATAGAAGCAGGGTAAAGCTTTAGCAAAGCCAACCGAAGGATTGCTTCTTATGCGTAGCAATACCTACGTGAAAGAAGAGCTACTCTTCTATTTTTAGTAGCAAGGACGTGAACAGAACTAAGGCTGAAGCGACCTTCGGTACCCTTAAAATTCTCCTCATTGTCACCTTTGGTGAAAGAGCTACGGGTAAAGCTTTCTTTTATTTTTACCGAAGGTGATGGCTGCTACGAAAGTGTACCTTCGGTACCATCACCTACGGTTTCAAAGCTTTACCAATTTTAAGAGCTTCTAAAGTAAACTGGTAAAGCTTTGTAAATGGTAAAGCGTCCTTGCAAAGTAAAATAGTAAAATAGCTAGGCACCTACGTGAACAAAAAGCAATTGTATTTTTATTTTACTTTCGCAAGAATTTGACAAAATACTCTAATTAATCTGATAATAAAATAAAACTTCATAAAAAACTTCATAGGGATTGTAGATCAATTGGTTAGATCACCGCCCTGTCACGGCGGAAGTTGCGGGTTCGAGTCCCGTCAATCTCGAAATCGAAAGGAGATTTTTTACTTTTGAAGGATCTTTTTTGCTTTAGTGTCCTCCAAACACAAACCGGAGGAAAAGCCTGCTTAGCTCAGTTGGTTAGAGCATCCGTCTCATACGCGGAATGTCACTAGTTCAAATCTAGTAGCAGGCAAATTCCTATTTTAAAAGATAAAAGAAACGTACGTGCTGCTTATGCCTTAAAATTCCCCTCATTGTCACCTTTGGTCTTGCTACTATCACCGTAGGTGATAGAAGCAACAAAAGCGACCTTCGGCACTACGGTGATGGTGCCAAAGGCTCGCTTTCGTAGCAACAAAAGCGACCTTCGGCACTACGGTGATGGCTGCGTCCTCCTATCCTCCTATCACCTACGGTGAAAGAGGCAGAGGCAGCAGCACTTTCTTTCACCGGAGGTGATGCAAGACCAAAGGTGACAATGAGGGAAAATTTGAAGCAAAGTAAAATGGCTGCTATGCTGAACTTTTGTCTCTGTCACCGTAGGTGGTAGGAGGGTGAAGCTTTCAAGCATGTGAACAAAGAAAAGGAGCAAAAAAATTTTTTGACAAATTATCGGATTTAATGTTATGATTTAATGATATGATAATTAAAACGCGGGTATAGCTCAGCGGTAGAGCGGCACCTTGCCAAGGTGCATGTCGCGCGTTCGAATCGCGTTACCCGCTGAGTAAAGTAAAAACAAAAAAATTTTAAACTTAGCTAAAGTCCGAAAAATGGTAAAGCTTTGAAACAAAGCTTTACCAATTTGTTCCTTTTCCTTGCCTGCCTTCGCAAAAGCTTTATGCAAGGAGGGCTGCTCCTAAAAATAAAAGAGCTTTCAGGCACTAAAAGCAAGGAGAAGCTTGACCCTGTTTCGCTGACAAAGCTTTACCAGTTTTTGAGTAGCAAAGTAAAAAACCCGTAGCCAAAGCTTCACCAAAGCTTCACCAAAGCTTCACCAAAGCTTCACCAAAGCTTCACCAAAGCTTCACCAAAGCTTCACCAAAGCTTCACCAAAGCTTCACCAAAGCTTCACCAAAGCTTCACCAAAGCTTCACCCTCCTTCCTTTTGTGCCTAGCGAAAGTAAAACAGCTAGGCTGCAAAAGTAAAAAGGAAGCGTACCGTAGCAGCATAGCAGCCATCACCTACGCTTTTGTGCCTTTTTTTTCTTAAAGAAAAACTAGCTTTACCATCACCTACGGTGAAAGGCGAAAGCTAGTTTTTTCGTAGCCTCAGCGAAAATACTTTCGCAAAACCTTCGGTGACAATGAGAGGTTAAAGAAAAAAAAGCAGGCACTGCCTTGAAAGCTTTACCATCACCTACGGTGAAAGGCTTCGCAGGCACAAGAGCTTTACCATTTTTAAGGCAAATCGGTAAAGCTTTCAAAGAGCAGCCCTTTCACCATAGGTGATGGTAAAGTTTCTTTTCACCGGTTCACCGGAGGTGATGTGATGCAGGCCCTCTTTCCTATCACCGGAGGTGAAAGGAAAAAAGAAGCTTTACCTGTAACCCCCGTGCTTTGCAACACCGTAGGTGATAGAAGCAACAAAAGCGACCTTCGGCACTACGGTGATGGCTGCGTCCTCCTATCCTCCTATCACCTACGGTGAAAGAGGCAGAGGCAGCAGCACTTTCTTTCACCGGAGGTGATGCAAGACCTTCTTGCCTTTCTATCACCGTAGGTGATGGTAAAACTTTGGGAGGTTTTCTCCAAAGTAAAACGGATTGCTTCTGTCCTCCGAAGGAGGAAAAGCTGGCTAGACAATGAAGGCAATTTTGAAGGAAAGAGCGTTAAGACTTTTTGTTTTTCTTCCAAAAAAGAGGCAGAGAGTAGAAAAAATTCAGGCTACCAGCTACTCACGCATGTGAACAAGGAACATAACAATATCGGTTGGTAACTAAAAGGAAAGGTGGCAGAGTGGTTGAATGCTTCGGTTTTGAAAACCGGCGTAGCTTTACAGCTACCGAGGGTTCGAATCCCTCCCTTTCCGTATTTTTATAAAAATAAAAAATCTTATTAAAAAAAAAGCATCCAAGCCTTCACTGCTACTAAAACCCCCCTCATTGTCACCTTTGGTTTTGCATCACCTCCGGTGAAAGAAAGTGCTGCTGCCTCTGCCTCTTTCACCGTAGGTGATAGGAGGATAGGAGGACGCAGCCATCACCGTAGTGCCGAAGGTCGCTTTTGTTGCTACGAAAGCGAGCCTTTGGCACCATCACCGTAGTGCCGAAGGTCGCTTTTGTTGCTTCTATCACCTACGGTGATAGGGGCTACGGGTAAAGCTTCTCTCCTAGCAAAGTAAAATAGCTAGGAGACAAGCCCTTGCATACTTAGTAAAGCTTTTTTTTCACGTAGGTATTGCTACGCTTCCTCCTTCGGAGGACAGAAGCAATCCAAATGAGAAAACGGCTGCTTCTGTCCTCCGAAGGAGGAAATGCTTTACTGGTAAAGCTTTCAAAGACAAAAATGGTATTTGAAAGCTTTACCAATTTGCTACTCTTTACATATGTCCTCCAAAGGAGGAAGTACGTGAACAAAACTAAAGTACTAAAGAGCGTTAAGACTTTTTGTTTTTCTAAAAACAAAACAAAGGAGAGGAGCTTTTTATTTTTGGCACCTGCTTCTATCACCTACGGTGAAAGAGCAATTTTGTTTTTGTTTTGTACCGAAGGAGCCCTTACGACGCTTCACCATTTACAAAACTTGTTTTTCCGTAGCCTGAAGTATGAGAGGTTAAAGAGAAAAAAGGAGCGACTGTTTTACTTTTTCTTTACAAGAAAAAACAAAACAAAAGCTGTCCTTCAAAATCACCCTCATACGAAATTCTCCTTTTAGCCTTTTAGCGAAGCAATCCAAAGGAGAAAGAAATTGCCTTCATTGTCTAGCCAGCTTTTCCTCCTTCGGAGGACAGAAGCAATCCGTTTTACTTTGGAGAAAACCTCCCAAAGTTTTACCATCACCTACGGTGATAGAAAGGCAAAAAGGTCTTGCTACTATCACCGTAGGTGATAGGGGTTACATGTAAAGCTTCTTCTTTCCTTTCACCTACGGTGATAAAAAAGAGGGCCTGCATCACATCACCTCCGGTGAACCGGTGAAAAGAAGCTTTACCATCTACCTATGGTGAAAGGGCTTCTATTTGAAAGCTTTACCAATTTGCTAGTTCTTCCTTCCATTTTGTTCACATTCGTTTCAAAGCTTTACCAGTTTTGTAGCTTTACTTGTAACCTGAAGTATGAAAGGAGTTTTAAAGAAGAAAGAAGCAGGCCCTTGCAAAGCTTGTTCACGTCTTGAAAGCTTTACCTGTAACCCCAGCGAAAATACTTTCGCAAGACCGTAGGTGACAATGAAGGGCTCCTTTGGATTGCTTCGCTAAAAAGTTCTTTTATTTTTATTTTACTTATGCAACCAAAGCTTTACCTTTTTATGTCAAAGCTTTACCATTTTACTTTGAAAGCTTTACCCTCCCTTTGTCTCCTTGCCTTAAAAGTCAACCCGTAGGTGATGGTAAAACTTCTTTTCACCGGTTCACCGGAGGTGATGTGATGCAGGCAGGAGGGTAAAGCTTTCAAGAAATCCCCTTCATTGTCACCTACGGTCTTGCGAAAGTATTTTCGCTGGGGTTACAAGTAAAGCTACAAAACTCCCTTCATTGTCACCTTTGGTCTTGCTACTATCACCGTAGGTGTTGCTTCTATCACCTACGGTGATAGGGGTTACAGGTAAAGCTTTTTTGCGAAGCAATCCATTTTGTACCTGCAAAAGCTTTACCATCACCTACGGTTTCGAAGCTTTACCAATTTTAAGGCGAAAGC